GTATAGCGCGACTTGTCAGAAATATTGGGTCATATGGGATTTCCCCGTTATCTCCCCCGATCGAGATATCCTCGGTTTCGCCCAAGAAAGATTAATTGAATCATCAAAAATTTGGAGCGTGAGGTACTATTAAATCAAATCCATTTTTGGGGGGGATTCAGATTACTATTATCAATTAGAATGATTTATGGTTGGGTTGGTTGGGCTAATAAAATGAAGTATCCAGGCTCCGTTTAGAAAAACCCAATTGGTAATATATCTATGATTACTACTTGTATCATAAATAATTCCTATTTGTAAAGAGATCCCGTTTGGAAAGAGAAGCGGTCTCAATTAATCAATGTTAATCAATCGAATGGATGAATACATCAAATATTTGGCGGAAGGCATGAAATGAATTGAAAAAAAAAAGAAAGTCATAACAAAAAGAAATGGTAATGAGAGCATTTGTCCTATATGTGCAAATCGAAATCGGGCGGATCTTTACCCGGAGTAGAGCATAAACCTAAAAAGATTAACGAGGCCCATTCAAGAACAAGAAAATTACATCGTGATTTGGATTGGATCTCGATGAAACAATACATCAATGAGAAGTTAATTCGATAAGTTTAGTGAATTCTTTTTTTTTATTATAAGGAAAGGAGTCAAAACTCGTCTTTATTGAAAAATCGAAGAAAAAGTCCTTTCGTTAGAAACCTGCTATGAAAAAAGAAAGAGGACTGGAATCTACACATTGATTCGTTTTTTTTTTTCGCAATTTTTTTTTGAACCGTATGCGTCAAAAGATGCATGTACGGTTCCTAAGGGATACAACTTTACCCTAATCAACCGACTTTATCGAGAAAGATTACTTTTTTTAGGCCAAGAGGTTGATAGTGAAATATCGAATCAGCTTATTGGTCTTATGGTATATCTCAGTATCGAGGATGATACCAAAGATCTGTATTTGTTTATAAACTCTCCTGGCGGATGGGTAATACCCGGAGTAGCTATTTATGATACTATGCAATTTGTGCGACCAGATGTACATACAATATGCATGGGATTAGCCGCTTCAATGGGATCTTTTATCCTAGTCGGAGGAGAAATTACCAAACGTCTAGCATTCCCTCACGCTTGGCGCCAATGAGGTTTTTATTTGAGAGAAAAAAAAAGACTATGCCTTCGCCATATGAAATATGAATATTAAGTAATAATAGCATGGCACTTTGAATTCGATATGAGAAAGTTTTTTATTGTTTTTTCAAAACATTAGATTATGTATCGAAAGAGTAGTATGAGATTAAAGGTATTTCCGATTTTATCTTATCTATCGGGAGTCCAGTTCAGCGTCACAAACTTTTTTGTTTTCACACTAGAGGACTTTTAACATATGTTATGAAAGAGTGCGAAAATCAAAAATAAAATAAGATTATTTTTTCCTTATTTTATTTGATCGGCTCAAAAAGAAACTTTGGGATTGCTGAATCACAGACAAAAAAAATCATAAATATATAAAGCAACGGAGCCATCATAGTATTTTTAAACTCCTTGGAAAGGAAGGGTGGTAATTTGATCATTTACCGATATGGGTCTGATAGATCCTATTTTTCTCTGTCTTTGATGGAAGGTAAGGGTCAATTTGATTGTAGAGCCGTATGCAACGCACAAAAGATGCCTGTACGGTTGTTCAATTCTATCTTTTTTTTGCTTGTTATTCTTTATCTTTCTTTCTTTTCTCTTCCTTTCATCATGCGAGATAGAGGAACCTTTTATTATGTTATATCATCAGGGTAATGATCCATCAACCTGCTAGTTCTTTTTATGAGGCACAAACGGGAGAATTTATCCTGGAAGCGGAAGAACTGCTGAAACTGCGTGAAACCCTCACAAGGGTTTATGTACAAAGAACGGGTAAACCTTTATGGGTTGTATCCGAAGACATGGAAAGAGATGTTTTTATGTCAGCAACAGAAGCCCAAGCTTATGGAATTGTTGATCTTGTAGCGGTTGCATGAAAATAGCATGGATTTCGCCCAACTCCGTGATTTGAGATTTTATCTTTTTATTTTACCAAGTTTAATATTCTATCTATTAAAACTTATTTAATAGAATATTAACTAGAAGTAATTCATAATCATCTGGTTAGGATCGATCTAAACCAGCCCATCATATTATGGATATGATTCAACATGCCAACTATTAAACAACTTATTAGAAATACAAGACAGCCAATCCGAAATGTCACGAAATCCCCCGCTCTTGGGGGATGTCCTCAGCGTCGAGGAACATGTACTAGGGTGTATGTGCGACTCGTTCAGATCATGAGCTAGCCCAAAAGAAAGAAAACAATTTTTCCAGTATCCATGATCAATACCGATGAATAGGATAGAATGGAAAAACAAACTCCATTCACTATCTAAAAATCAAAAAATCTATCATATCCCTATCCCTCTATTGTGTATGAAATTTATGGTTTCCATTGGTGCAAATCCAATCACCTCAATTTAAGATGATAAGC